TACTAGGTAATCTATTATCCTTATGCATGAAGATAATAAATTCGGTCGTTGTGGTCGGACTCTATTATGGATTTCTGACCACATTCTCCATAGGGCCCTCTTCTCTCTTCCTTCTCCGAGCTCGGGTTATGGAAGAAGGAACCGAGAAGGAGGTATCAGCAACAACTGGTTTTATTACGGGACAGCTCATGATGTTCATATCGATCTATTATGCGCCTCTGCATCTAGCATTGGGTAGACCTCATACAATAACTGTCCTAGTTCTACCGTATCTTTTCTTTCATTTCTTCTGGAACAATCACAAAAACTTTTTTTATTATGGATCTACTACCAGAAATTCAATGCGTAATCTCAGCATTCAATGTGTATTCCTGAATAATCTAATTTTTCAATTATTCAACCATTTCATTTTACCAAGTTCAACGTTAGCCAGATTAGTCAACATTTATATGTTTCGATGCAACAACAAGATGTTATTTGTAACAAGTAGTTTTGTTGGTTGGTTAATTGGTCACATTTTATTCATGAAATGGGTTGGATTGGTATTATTCTGGATACGGCAAAATCATTCTATTCGATCTAATAAGTACCTTGTGTCAGAATTGAGAAATTCTATGGCTCGAATCTTTAGTATTCTCTTATTTATCACCTGTGTCTACTATTTAGGAAGAATGCCGTCGCCTATTGTCACTAAGAAACTGAAAGAAACCTCAGAAATGGAAGAAAGGGGAGAAAGTGAGGAAGAAAGCGATGTAGAAACAACTTCCGAAACGAAGGAGACTAAACAGGAACAAGAGGGATCCGCCGAAGAAGACCCTTCCCTTTGTTCGGAAGAACAGGAAGATCCGGAAAAAATAGATGAAACGGAAGAGATCCGAGTGAATGGAAAGGAAAAAACAAAGGGGGAATTCCACTTTCACTTTAAAGAGACATGCTATAAAGATAGCCCAGTTTACGAAGATTCTTATCTTGATAGGTATCAAGATAATTGGGAATTGGGAAGACTTAAAGAAGAGAAAAATGAAAAGACTTATTTCTGGTTTGAAAAACCTCTTGTGACTTTTCTTTTCGATTATAAACGATGGAATTGTCCATTGCGATATATAAAAAATGATCGGTTTGAAAATGCTGTACGAAATGAAATGTCACAATATTTTTTTTATACATGTCCAAGTAATGGGAAAAAAAAAATATCTTTTACATATCCACCTAGTTTATCGACTTTTTCGGAAATGATAGAACGAAAAATGTCTTTGTACACGACAAAAAAATTATCCCATGGAGACCTGTATAATTATTGGGTTTATACCAATGAACAAAAAAAATAATAATAATATTGATACATAAAAAAAATATAAAAATAAATAAGACGAGATTCGTCCCCCTCCCATATATCTGATACCTTCACCTATAAGGGAACTTGTAAGGCCAACTCCATTTGTAATTCCATCAATTATATGTCTATCAAAAAACTGAGTTAGCTCGGTTAATCCTCTTATACCCATGGCTAAAACCCTAGTATAAAAAATATCTATGTAACCACGATTATATGACCAATTGTATATAACACTTTTTATTTGGTCCAATATAATTCTCTTAGGGCTCCCTTTTACAAATGAATTGATTAAGTCCAAATTCTGGAAAAATGAATAAGCAGACCCATATAAAATATATGCTATGAATAATCCGAAAATGGCTATACTTACTGAAAAAATGGAATTTGTAAAAAATTCATACCAATTCACAGAATAATTCGAATTTGGATGGAAAAGATTTTGGGATGGGGTTAACCATTTCGATAATATATCAAAATCCATTACTCCTTGATCAAAAGAAATTCCTATCGATCCAACGAACAAAGTAAATAGTGCCAATACAAGCAGAGGAAATAGCATAGTATTGTCTGATTCATGAGGATACATGGAAGTATATTTATTTCCGAAGTAAGTACTAAAGTATCGTATCTTATCATTATCAATAATTTTATATGTATCTTTTGAAAAAAAGTAAACCTTATTATTCATTGTTGATAAAAGTAAATTTTTATTGACTCTTTTTGGTGCTTCTTTTCCCCATAGAGATATTGAATAGAACAAATTATTTTTAGTGCTACTATGATTTTGAAAATAAACGCGCAAATACCCATCAAAGGTAAGTAAATATACCCGAAACATATAAAATGCGGTTAATCCTATTGTGAAACAAGGTATTATTGCAATAATTGGTGAATATAACCAACTATCATTAAGAATTTCATCTTTGGACCAAAAACAAGCAAGAGGTGGAATACCACAAAGAGAAAGTGTACCTAATAAAAAAGTAGTTCTTGTAATTGGAACATATCTTGTTAAACCACCCATAAGAACCATATTCTGACTTTTTTCTGGTGAATATCCAACAATAGGTTCCATTGAATGAATAATAGATCCAGATCCCAAAAACAATAAAGCTTTAGAATAGGCATGAGTGATCAAATGGAATAAAGCCGCTCGATAAGAACCTATACCTAGAGCTAACATAATATAACCTAATTGAGACATTGTAGAATAGGCTAAACTTCTTTTAATGTCTCTTTGAGCAAGAGAAAAAGTGGCTCCTAATAGTACTGTTATTACACCTATTAAAGAAATGAAATTCATTATATAAGGTATGTCTATGAAAAGAGGAATAAGCCGAGCTACAAGAAAAATTCCTGCTGCTACCATAGTAGCAGCGTGTATAAGGGCCGAGATAGGAGTAGGTCCTTCCATGGCATCAGGTAACCATACGTGGAGGGGGAATTGTGCAGATTTAGCAACTGCACCGACAAATAATAAAGAGGCGCACAAAGTAGCAAATAAGGAGCTGACCCCATTATTATGGATCAAGTTATTAGCTATTTCGAACAAATCCCGAAATTCCAAACTACCTGTTATCCAATAAAGACCTAAGATTCCTAATAATAAACCAAAATCTCCTACACGATTAGTTACAAAAGCTTTTTGACAAGCACTTGCGGCAATCGGTCGTGTGAACCAAAACCCTATTAATAAATATGAACACATTCCCACCAGTTCCCAAAAAATATGAATTTGTATCAAATTAGAACTAGTAACTAATCCCAACATGGAAGTATTGGAAAAACTCATATAAGCAAAAAATCTCAAATATCCTTGGTCGTGAGACATATAATTGTCACTATAAATAAGAATCATGACTCCAACAGTAGTAATTAGTATTGACATAATAGAAGTAAGTGGATCGATCAAATATCCAAACTCTAAGGAAAAATCAATATCTATGGTCCAAGACCATAGATATTGATAAATAAAACTTCCATTTATTTGCTGAATAGACAGATTGGCCGAAAATCCCATAGCTATACTTAACAGAAAAATACTAGGAAAAACCCATATGCGACGAATATTTTTTGTTGCTGTCGGAATAAGTATAAGTCCAAATCCTATTGACATAGTAACTGTAAGTGGAAGAAAAGGTATTATCCATGCATATTGATATGTATGTTCCATAAGAAAACAAACAAATTGAGATTTTTTTTTATAATTAATAATTGTTTCTGATTCACCAATTCTTATCTCTTTCGAAAAGAACAATAAACAATAATAATGAAAAAAAAAAATAAATAAAATATATAATATATATAATAAATTATATATATATATATATTATTTGTTATTTTATGTTATTTGCTTTTTTTATGTTAAATGTTGAAAGTTAAAAAAACGATCTATTACGAACAATACATGTCTTTCACATACAACGATAAATAAAAATGAGTAACCCTTTTTTGAATGGCAGTTCCAAAAAAATGTATTTCTATGTCAAAAAAACATATTCGTAGGAATATTTGGAAGAAAAAAGGATATTTAACTGCAGTAAAAGCTCTTTCTTTAGCGAAATCGGTTTCTACCGGACATTCAAAAAGTTTTTTTGTGCGACAAACAAATAATAAAGTCTTGGGATAATTGGAATTGACATAGCCCGAAGAACTGAAAATTTTTTAAGATGAACGATTCACATTAATTAATGTATTGAACTACTCAATATTAGTTATAACTAGCTGCTGTGGTATGTAGAATAAGCGTTTTCTGTATATTGGGTTCTTATTAAGAATAGTATTTTTTCCCTATCCATTAACTTTTCACAATAGAAAAAAATAGCATTAATATTTTCTATTGTGAATAGTACAATTGTCATAGAAATTGAAACTCTTTTATTTTGTTATATGCCTAACCTAAAACTTAATTGGTTTGGTAAATGTTACCTTATTTATATTATATATATACACAATGAAGAGTATTAATACTTAATGATACTAAAGTATCGGAATCGTTAGAAAAATTCCAAATGGATTTAGTGATGAAATTGTAATACATATGAGATCTTAGTTATTTGATTTTTTTTTTTTCAATGAAAATGAAAAAGAAATCATCAAAAGAAAAAAAAAATAGAAAGAAAAAGGACAATTCTTAATTCTATACCTCGACTGAGAGCAAAACTATCGAAATTTCAACTGTATCGGGGGAACTTAGTTTATAGTACGTGAAAGTTGATTGTTAAAACTGAACCTAGGACGATACTAACTAAGGATTATTTTATTGAAGATTCAAATATGAATTTAAACGAGTCTTTTTTCATCGATTCTAATGTTTCCTAAACTATATTGAATCCTTGATTCTTGACGATTCAACATGAAATGAATATTATTATTTCAAGTAAGCCGCCATGGTGAAATCGGTAGACACGCTGCTCTTAGGAAGCAGTGCTAGAGCATCTCGGTTCGAGTCCGAGTGGCGGCATCCTATAAAAGAGACACAATGTATCCTATAATGTATTCAATTTCCGATTTCAATTCTGTAATGGAACACTTTTTTTATGATATTTGTGACTTTAGAACATATATTAACTCATATCTCTTTTTCGATCATTTCAATTGTGATTACGATTCATTTCATGAACTTATTAGTCTACGAAATCGTAGGATTACGTGATTCATCGGA